AAAGAGATGTCCCTTTTGAGGCTAGAATTGATTTTCCTTGATACCTAACATAATGCGGGAAAGGTTCTCTGAAAAGCCATAGGATAACCCCAAAATCTTTAGTAAAAACTTTTACTAGATATTTTCGTTTTCCGTAGAAATGAATTCGTTCAATAAGGTTTCCAAAAGAAGTTGGTCGTAAATAAGAAGATTGGTTACGGAGAAAAAAAAAAAAGGATTCGTATTCGCATACATGGAAATTATATAGGAACAAGAATAATCTTTGATTTCTTTTTTTCAAAAAGGAAATGAATTCCTTTGGAGTAATAAGACTATTTAAATTACGAGACTCATAAAGAAAAAATCTTACTAAATGCAAAGAAGAAGCATCTTTCAACCAGTAGCGAAGAGTTTGAACCAAGATTTCTAGATGAGCAGGATAAGTGCTTAATATATCTAACACATAATAAAAATGGAAGAATTTGTCTTCTAAAAAAGGAAATATTGAATGAATAGATTGGAGATTATGAGATTTTACTATTTCTTTTTCTTCTTTTTCCCCTCGGGAGGCTAGTAATAGTGGGGAAAATGGAATTTCGACAATGACAGCAAACCCTTCTGTCATCATTTGCGAATACAAATTCGTTTTGTGCTTGTACCCCAAAATATCATTTTGGCTCGAATCATTAGCAGAAAGAATCAAATGATTCTGTTGATACATTCGACTAATTAAACGTTTTACAATTAGTAAACTGTATTTCTTGTCACCCGCATTTTCCAACAAAATCGATTTAGTTAAACGATGATCATATGCAAATGCATAAATATATTCCTGAAAGATAAGTGGATAGAAAAAGTGATGTTTCCAAGACTTATCTAGTTGTATATGCCCTTGGAATTTTTCCATTTCAAATGAAACCGAAAACAAAAGTAAAAATAGCGGGTTTCTTGGGTTATCAAATGATACATAGTGCGATACAGTCAAAACAAGATATTTTATTATGAAATAATAGATACCTCGGGGATGGGTAAATTCATCAGCAGACTCTCTATTTTTGTTGCATCTAATAAGATGGTTAGAAATCCTTTATTTTTTAAACCCAATCGCTCTTTTGATTTTGGAATTTAGACTAAAATTTTTATCAATATACTCTTTCTTCTACACATTCATCGCTATCCCCTTATGTATAATAGATAATCGAATAATTAGGATTCACTATAAAAAACAAAGCATCCACTCGTGGGAGACTCCTTTCCCGCATCAGTCGCTAATTTTTTTTAACATCGAATTAGACCGGGAAATCATTCAAATTATGAAAATAAACTCGTTGTTCTTTCTTTCCTCAGAATTTGAGCCATAAGGTTCGATCCATTTATTCAATCGACCCAACTTTAAATGCATTTCGTTTCCTTGCAATAATTCAAATCGAATTGTATATCAATTTGATTTGGTAAGAATGAAATATTCTCCGAATTTTATATTGATACGACATGCTCTTTTTTCCATTCATTTCCTTTCAGGATCAGTCGTGGTCTTATAAACTTTACCAATGATGTAGACGAATTCCTTGCTTCATCCAAATATGTAAAAGATTCTAGCCGCACTTAAAAGCCGAGTACTCTACCATTGAGTTAGCAACCCCAAAAATAAATAGATATGTTATGTAGATACAATCGAGATAAAAAAAAATGGAATGGAATCAAAACTTCGAATTAGCAAGAAATCCAAACAAAATTTTCGAATCGATTCCGAACATAAAAGCAAACAGATCAGATGAGAATCAAAAAATTTCTTAGAGAAAATCTATTTTATTTATAGACCCAATATTATTATCCATTTTTTGGATCCAAATTCTATACCGCAAAAATGTAACACACCCTTGAATCAAAAATCCATTTTTGGGACCTAAGAGTGAAATAAATCATTTCATTTTTTGTATTTCTATTGACTTCAAAATTGAATTATATTTGTTCAATATACTATTGTCAATAGAAAAAAATATAAATCTTAATAGAATTTCTTTATTTCTTTATTTAATATTATTTTAATAATTTCAATATATGATATAGAAATTTTTGAAATCGAAGTTGAAAAAGTCAAATTAATTATATAAGAAAAATTTTTTGTTGGATTGGCACTACATAAGAAATCTACAAGAATAGAAAAAAAAGAAAAAAAGTTCTACCAAACTCCAACCGCATTATCTTTGTTTTTTATTTAATTATTGATTGAACTTCGTTTGATTAAGTCGAAATTCTTTAAAAATCTCCGCCCTCTTTAAAATATCATAAACAGTTTCTGTAGGTTGAGCACCTTTTTCAAGAAACTCTAGAATAAGAGGAACATTTAAATAAGTTTGACTTTTTATCGGATCATAAAAACCCACTTTCTGCAAATTTCTTCCCTCTCTTCGGCACCGAACATCAATTGCAACGATTCGATAAACGGCTCATTGGGATAGATTAGATCAACAACACCCCCCCTGGAAACGTATAGGAGGTTTTTTCCTCGTACGGCTCGAGAAAAATGATTCAAAGTTAGGTATATATAAATTATAATACCCGATCAAATAAGCCCATAAAATCATTAAATGAATTAGACTAAGAATTAAGTCCTTTTCATTTCTTTATTTCCTAAAAAAAAATCATTTGGATACTCATAACTCAAGTTGAATAGCTAAAAAGAAAATCCTTATTGCATTTCATTTTTTGAGCAGTCTCAAATACCATTTTGTCTCATTTCGAATCGATTTGAATTCGGAATTCTGATCCAAATCCAAGTGTTGCGACAATTAACAATTAAAAAGGTATTTCCTTGTTCCGGAAATTTTTCTCTTTTTTTTTTGAATCATTGGGTTTAGACATTACTTCGTTGATTATGAATACTTTCAAAAATGGCAGCAACATGCCTTTTTTGTTATTTCGTTCTATTCAAAGAATAGAATCATACGGACGTCGGATTCCCGACGATATATATATATATAATTATCATATTATCGAAAAGATTTTAGCAATTCCACTAAACAATTTTCCTTTGGGATTTGAAACTTGTTTTTTATCCTTTCGATTTTTCTGTCAAAGATATACTTACGAAGTTGGTTCGGCTTATTGATTGACACTAACCCTAGACCCTTCTCTTTTCCCTTGAGAAATAGCTCAATACTTTATTCCTCGAGCTCCATCATGTACTAGTTTCATTCCACCCCAACAAAAAATCCAACGCAGGTTCGAATGGAACAGAACAAAGGATGTCGAGTCAAGAGCATCCTTTATTAGAGAATGATGGATACTAAGAATCCACAACAGATCATGTCCTTCAAGTCGCACGTTGCTTTCTACCACATCGTTTCAAACGAAGTTTTACCATAACATTCCTCAAATTTGGAACCGGTATGCGGTTAATTTAATTATGAAATCATGAATAGTCATTGGTTCAGTCAGAACAGCCAATACATGGGTATGGAATAAAATTTAAGTTATTATAAGATATTTTGAGTAATGGAATACTTCTTTTTTTACAATAACGGAAATATCCCTAAGAAATACAAATCCACGTTTCTTTTTAAGCTCGACCATTAATTTAATAAATAAAGAATCAAAAAAATAAATCAAAATTAAACGATAGGTTGGAAAATCAACTTTCTTTTGCGGGATAAATAAAAAATAACTACTCTCCTTCTATATTATCTAGAAATACATTGGGGATGTATATAAAGGGCACTCTTTTTTTGGAATTCAAATCAGTATATGTAATCTATAACCCCATCTTGCCTAAATCTCCAAGGAATTCACTTGTATCCGTGTGTCATTTAAATACTTCTCTTCCTTTCATTTGATGAAATGGGAAAAAAGAAAAGATTCATTTTTGTTAAAATCATTAGCCGAAAGAATCCAATTATTTAGTTAGTAGAAACCAAAAAATGCAATCTTAAACTTCATATGCTCTGGGACGGAAGGATTCGAACCTCCGAATAGCGGGATCAAAACCCGATGCCTTACCACTTGGCCACGCCCCACTTATATTTTTATTCTACACTAATAAACACTAATATTGTTATTGATTGTTCGTCAATTCCAGTCCAAATATCTAAAAAATTGATTCGATTCCGTTGTTAGTATTTTGATAGATGTAGGTATAGAATTCATTTGAATTTATTGATCATTACATAGAATTCCATTAAGATATTCTATGAAAGTAGAATTTCTTCTATTCTCGACGGAGAATAGAAGGTTTTTTGATTGAGTGAGTAAGTTCAAAAAAAAAAGAAGGCCTTTTTTCTTCATTTTTTCTTTCTATCAATAACTCAATCAAAATGCAATAAAAAAAAAAAATGTCTGTTATGCTTAATACCTTTAGTTTGATCTGTCTTAATTCTGCCCTTTATTCGAGTAGTTTTTTATTCGCCAAATTACCGGAGGCTTACGCTTTTTTGAGTCCAATCGTAGATTTTATGCCAGTCATACCTTTACTCTTTTTTCTATTAGCCTTTGTTTGGCAAGCTGCTGTAAGTTTTCGATGAGCTCTTTCATCGTGTCCTAGAACAATGAATTATTTTTTCGAGAAAAATGATTCTAATATTTTTTTTAATACTAAATAATTGATAAAATCAGATAAGTCTTGCCATATGAACCCTTGATTAAAACATTCAATTTTTTGAATCGATACAATCCATATCGCCTCGTTTTCCGATTATAACTCTTTTTCGTAACTGAAAAAGCGGATTTTCATCCTCCATAAGATCAACAAGTAGATTATAAGAAAATTATGGATAAGTAAGATAATAATATATAAGATAATACTAGCTTCATTTTTTTACTGATTGGTTTACAATTCGAAAAATTGTTTTCGATTTTGAAAAACTTTTTGGGGTTTAGACGTCAAATCAAATTCAAATTAATTATGGGATATATGGTATAAAAATAGAGAATCTATTCTCTTTTTACAAAAAAAAAATGATCTTGGAGATTGTGTAATGCTTACTCTCAAACTCTTTGTTTACACAGTAGTAATATTCTTTGTT